AGACGAATGTAGTGTTTTGGGCTTATTATTGGTGTGAACGTTTTTTTTTTTATCTTGTTTTTTATTTTGCATGAAAGATGGGATTGTAGTATGGGGTATGTTAAGTTTTGGTGTAAGTTGTGTGTAATAGTGTGTAAGGGGTGTTAACTTTTATATTGTTTTTAATTGATTTGTTTTATGTGGTTTGGTTGGATTAATGGTCGTGGAGTTTATGATAAAAGTTGTTGATTTGTTGGATTGAAAATAGGGGGAAAATGGAGGAAGGTTAGGTGTTAATGAACGAATGATGAATGGTTTGGAAAATCTAGGCTGGTATCATATAAAAATTGTTGTTTATTTTGTTAAATTTACAATATAAAAATAAACGATAAAAAAAAGAATGAAAATGAAGGTTTGGGTGACAATTCCTAGTAAAGGAAATATAACAAACTATGTCCGGCAACCATGACATTATCTGCCACCGTATAGGTAGCTGGGGGACCCACCATGAATGGGGTAAAAGTGCATCAGTGTCAAGTTTGAGACGACCTTATCCGAACAACCATGACACCAGGTACATTACAGACGTTAAGCCGTTCGAATACCATGTGATGTACACGTCAAGAGGAAGATAACTCCTGCTACGCACTTGAAGGGTTTAATGAAGAGACCCCAAAAAGAAAACAAGCGCCAAGTCGGTCGGATGCCGCGATCACGAGGCAAAGGGGGGATTATGCATCCGACACACTTGCATCTGTGAAGAGCAATAAGGAGGGAAAGGTCCAAGTTATGGCCCTGAAATAGGAACCAGAGGCGCAAAAGTGCAAGTTGGGCGAGGGTGTAGGGGGAAAGTATGGTCTTGAAGCTGGTAACCGTGGGTAGTACCAACGTTGAGTAGCTCGGTTCTCGTGAGGATTACGATTAATAAATAACCAGGTTCTCTGGCTTGGGAGCTCTTGAAAGTGATAGGACTAGAAGGTTATTGTGGGGGTGGACTGGAATGTATGGGATTGAGAATTCATTGGGGTACTAGGATATTCTTCGTTTACTAGAGTGAATTGTTGTGCGAGGTTAAGCGTATTCGATCTTGGGTGAAGCTTGTCTTGTGTTATTGGTAGGATTACTTGGGTTTATTGTCCCTGTGATGGGAATGTGCCTGGAAAGTTGTCTGTCCGTTTGGGTTGTTATGGGCGATGATATTTGAGTTTGGTTAGGTCTTGCATTACTTGTTATGTGAGATATCCTACATGCATATCATGTATAATGTGGACGAGAATTGTATGCAAAGAAATACATAGCCAAAAATCCCATGTAAAAACATGGGGGGGGTAGGGGGGGGAAAGGTAAAGGGATAATGAAGATTGGGTTCCTGTAGTTAAAGTTTTATAACGATGGTTTTTCAGGCCGTAGGTCTTGGGGAGGATCCAAGCAGGAACTTATGATAAATTTTGTACTTTTTATAAGCTTATGTTTTGTTTTAGGAGGGTTAGCGGTTGCGTCTAACCCTTCTCCTTATTATGGGGTGGTGGGTCTGGTTGTAGCTTCTATTGCGGGGTGTGGTTGACTGGTAAGTATGGGGGTTTCTTTTATTTCTTTGGTACTGGTGATAGTGTATTTAGGGGGGATGTTAGTGGTATTTGTTTATTCGGTATCATTAGCAGCGGATCCTTATCCGGAATCTTGGGGTGATTGACGGGTTGTTGGTTATGGTGCTGGTATTGGACTGGTTGTTGTTGTTGTGGGATTTGTTATGGGAGCGTTTTCTGAAGTGGTTATGGGAGGGGATACGGTAAATAATGGGGGTTTATCATGAGTTCGGACGGACTTTAGTGGGGTAGCTATGTTCTACTCGTCTGGGTCGGGGCTGCTTTTAATTGCAGGATGAGGTCTGTTACTTACACTGTTTGTAGTTTTAGAACTTGTGCGGGGGTTATCTCGGGGGGCAATTCGGGCGGTTTAATTGGTAAGTCAGAGAGTAGTTTAATTGAGAATGCCAGCTTTGGGAGTTGGTGATAAAGGTTTGACTCCTTTCTTTCTGATTTATGTGAGAACTCTAAGAAGATGGTTAGTCTTCAATCTTTGGCTTACAAGACCAATGTTTTTATAAACTATTAGAGTTGATTAGAGTTTGAGTATTTTGTTTTCTAGCGCACTCACGATGGGGAATAGAATTAGAATGATTGCGAAGTAGGTGAAGGAAGCTAGTTGGCCGATGATGATGAATGGGTGTTCAACTGGTTGGCTTCCTACTCATGTTAGGATGAGGAGGTCTGCAACTAGGGTTCAGAATAGGATTTGTGATAGGGGTCGGAAGGTTATGGAACGTTGTTTGGAGACGTGAAGTAGGGGTATCAGGAATAGGATTAGAACTGAGGCGGCTAGGGCCAGGACACCTCCTAGTTTATTTGGGATGGATCGGAGAATGGCGTATGCAAATAGGAAGTATCATTCAGGTTTAATGTGTGGGGGTGTGGCCAGAGGGTTGGCAGGCGTGAAATTTTCTGGGTCTCCTAGTAGATTTGGGGAGAATAGAGCTAGGGTGATGAAGGGGATAAGTATTAGTGCGAATCCTAGTAGATCTTTGATGGAGTAGTATGGGTGGAATGGAATTTTATCGCAGTCTGAGGGGATTCCTAGTGGGTTATTTGAGCCTGTTTCGTGAAGAAAGGTTAGGTGTACAAGTGTTAGTCCTGTGATTACAAAGGGAAGTAGGAAGTGGAAGGCAAAGAATCGGGTTAGTGTAGGGTTGTCTACTGAGAATCCGCCTCATAGTCATTCTACTAGTGTTTGTCCAATGTATGGGATTGCTGAGAAAAGGTTTGTGATGACTGTTGCTCCTCAGAAGGATATTTGTCCTCAGGGTAGGACGTATCCTACGAAGGCAGTTGCTATTAGTGTTAGGAGAAGGATTACTCCGATATTTCAGGTTTCTTTGTTTAGGTATGAACCGTAATAAATTCCTCGGCCGATGTGTAAGTAGATACAAATGAAGAAGAAAGAGGCTCCATTTGCGTGGAGGTTTCGGATTAGTCATCCGAATTGTACGTCTCGGCATATGTGGGCTACGGAGGCGAAGGCTAGGGAAGTATCTGCTGTGTAGTGTATGGCTAGTAGCAGGCCTGTGATGATTTGTGTGATTAGGCAGAGGCCTAGTAGGGATCCAAAGTTTCATCAAGCTGAGATGTTTGATGGGGTTGGGAGATCAATTAGGGAATTGTTGATGATTTTTAGTAGTGGGTGGTTTTTTCGTAGATTTAGGGCCATTAAGTTTAATTCTGTACGTAGATAATAGGATGATGAAGATTGATAGGGCGAATGATCCTAGGTAGGCTTTAATTAGTCCTGTGTGGAAGGTGGTAGCTGTTTTTGATGCTATTATTTGCAGGTTGGCTAGTCCTTCAGGGCCTAGAAGTTTGTATCAGGAGAGGTCGATTAGGTGAGAGGCAATGTTCTGGCCACCGTTTAGTACTTTTGTTGAGATAAATCGGTGTACTAGTGGATTAAAGTATCCTAGGGTTGTAGAGAAGTTTGAGAAGCGATTCTGTTTAGGGAGGATTAAGGCTTGAGTTATGTTTGAGAGTTCTAGTGCTAGGATGATTCCTAGTAGAGTTACTACAAGGGCTGTGATTTTAATAGATAGTGGTATAGTTATTGGTGGGGTTTTTGCAGGGGGAATGTATGAGGTGATTAGGAATCCTGCTACGATGCTTCCTAGTGCAAGGCGAGTAATTGAGGAGAGGACTGCTGGGTTGTTTTCGTTTATAGGGGTTAGAGGAGGAATTCGGACGTGTCCTGTTTGGACTAGTAGGGTTATTCGGACAGTATATACTGCAGTGAATGATGTGGCCAGGAGGGTTAGAACTAGGGCTCAGGCATTTAAGTATGAAGTGTTGAGGCTTTCAATGATTTGGTCTTTGGAGTAGAATCCTGCTAGGAATGGTGTTCCTATTAGGGCTAGGTTTCCAATAGTTAGGCATGAAGTTGTTGTTGGTAGTATTTTTTGGAGTCCTCCTATTTTTCGAATGTCTTGTTCGCCGTTGAGGTTATGAATGATCGATCCGGAACATAGGAATAGCATGGCTTTAAAGAATGCGTGGGTTGAAATATGTAGGAAAGCCAGTTGGGGTAGGTTTAGGCCAATTGTGACCATTATTAGGCCTAGTTGGCTGGATGTAGAGAAAGCAATAATTTTTTTGATGTCGTTTTGGGTTAGGGCGCAAGTAGCTGCGAATAGTGTGGAGAGAGCCCCTAGACATAGGCATAGGGATAGGGCAGTGGGGTTGTTGTGGAAAAGGGGGTGAGTTCGGATAAGCAGGAAGATTCCGGCGACTACTATGGTGCTGGAGTGGAGTAGGGCGGATACAGGCGTTGGGCCTTCTATTGCTGCTGGAAGTCACGGGTGTAGGCCGAATTGGGCGGATTTGCCGGCCGCAGCTAAAATTAGGCCTAGTAGGGGTAGGGTAGGAGTTTGGTCTTGAGATGAGATTTGTTGAATTTCTCATGTGTTTATGGTAGAGGCTAGTCATGCTATGCATAGGATAAGACCTACGTCTCCGACTCGGTTGTATAGCACAGCTTGTAGGGCAGCGGTGTTTGCTTCTGCTCGTCCGTGTCATCAGCTAATTAGTAGGAAGGACATGATTCCTACTCCTTCTCATCCAATGAAGAGTAGGAATAGGTTGTTTGAGATAATTAGGATGAGCATGGCGATGAGGAATAGGAGAAGGAAGGTGAAAAATTTTGTGATGTGCGGGTCTGAGGCCATGTATCATGTTGCAAATTGTAAGATTGATCAGGAGACGAATAGGGCGATTGGGAAGAAGGTTAGTGAGTAGAAGTCTATTGTTAGGCTGATAGGAATTTTGAAGTTTATAATGAATTTTCATTCTCAGAAGGAAGTTAGGCTTTCTATTCCTGAATGAATGTAGGTGGTTATGGGGATCAGACTGATTAGAAAGGAGGTTTTGACGGTGTTTGTAATGATGGTTGGGGTATTTTTTAGGCTATTTGACAGTATTGGGAAGATGATTGGAGTGCAGAGGACTGCTAGGGTGAGTAGTATGAATGTGTTTAGGATAAGTATTTGGTCCATTACTTTCACTTGGATTTGCACCAAGATGACTGGTTCCTAAGACCATTGGATTACTATTATCCTTTGAAAGTAAGGGGGCTGAGGTTTTATACTCAGATGCAGGAATTAGCAGTTCTTGCTGGTTTAACCTCCCCTCGGCAGGTAAGAAGGGTTTAACTTCTATCTTTAGAATCACAGTCTAATGTTTTGGTTAAACTATACTTGCATATAGGGATTCCTGAAATTAGTTCAGGTTTGAAAATAAGTAGGATTATGGGGATTATATGTAGGGCTATTAGGAGATGTTCTCGTGTGGAGGAATTTTGAATTGAGGTGATGTGGGATGGTAATATTCCTCGTTGTGTTATTATTAGTATGTAGAGGGTATAGGAGGCAGTTAGTACAATTGTAGTTCCTGTTAAAATGATTGTCAGTGGGGATCAGTTGAACAGGGCTACTACAATAGTTAGTTCTGCTATGAGGTTAGTTGTTGGTGGTAGTGCCATGTTTGTCAGGTTTGCTAGTAGTCATCAGGTAGCCATAAGTGGGAGAAGTGGTTGTAGTCCTCGAGTTAGGAGAAGGATTCGGCTGTGAGTCCGTTCATAGTTCGTGTTGGCTAGACAGAATAGTATTGAGGAAGTTAGGCCGTGGGAGATTATTAAGATTATTGCTCCTGAGAAGGCTCATTGAGTTTGGATTATAGTTGCAGCAATGACTAGGCCTATGTGGCTTACAGAGGAGTAAGCGATTAAGGATTTCAGATCGATTTGTCGCAGGCAAATGGCGCTGGTTATTACTGCTCCTCATAGGGCTAGGGTAATGAATGGGTAGTGTAGGTTATTTGTGGAGGGGTCTACTAGGATGGTGATTCGTATAATACCGTAGCCGCCTAGTTTTAGAAGGAGGGCGGCTAGTAGTATTGATCCGGCGATTGGGGCTTCTACGTGTGCTTTTGGGAGTCATAGGTGTAGGCCATATAGAGGGGCTTTTACTATGAAAGCTAGTAGAAGGGCTAAGCTTGCTAGTAGACCTGTTCAAGAATGGTTTATTGTTGGGTGTGATAGTTTGAGTATGGGGAAGTATAGTGTGCCGATTTGGTTGTGTAGGTGGAGGATTGTGATTAGTAATGGGAGAGAGCTGGCAAGTGTGTAGAATAGTAGGTAAATGCCCGCATTTAGTCGCTCAGGTTGATTTCCTCATCGTGTAATGAGGATTAGGGTTGGAATGAGGGTTGCCTCAAATGCGATGTAGAATAGTATTAATTCTGAGGCTGAGAAAGCTAGTAGAATAAATGGTTGTACTGCGATTATAGTTGTGATGAAGACTCGTTTACGGATAATTGGTTCTTGTTCTAGGTGGTTTTGGCTTGCTATTAGTATTAGGGGAAGCAGTCAGCACGATAGAACTAGAAGGGGGGAGGAAATTTGGTCAATTGAGGTTCAGTGAGTCAGTCCTTTGCTTGGGTAGTATGTTGGGACGAGTCATTGGAGGCTGACAGTGGCAATTAATAGGCTGTGTGTTGTGGTGTTAGTTCATAGGTGTTTGCAGGGAGAGAGGAAGGTTAGTGGTAGTAGTATGATGGTTGGAACGATGATTTTTAGCATTGTAGTAGATTGAAGTTGTGTAGGTGGTCAGAGCCGTGGGTTCGGGTGGAGGCGACTAGTAGGGCTAGGCCTGTTGCTGCTTCGCAGGCGGAGAATGCTAGTATTAGAAGTGGTAGTAGGGTAGCAGATGTTGTTTGGGTTTGAATGGGTCACATGGAAAGGGCGATGTACATGGAGAGTATTATGCTTTCTAGGCATAGTAGGGCAGAGATTAGGTGAGTGCGGTGGAAGGCTAAGCCTAGGCCGCTTAGGGTGAAGGCGGAGAAAAAGCTTAATTGTAGGGCAGACATTAAGAAAGTTATAGGGTATTAACTATAATCTGTTGAGTCGAAGTCAACTGTCTTGATTAGACTAACTTTCTGTTATTCTGCCCATTCTAGTCCTCCTTGATTCCATTCATAGACTAGGCCTAGAGTGAGGAGAAGAATAAGAATGGAGGCTCATGATAGTGTAGTAGTGGGGGTTTGTAGTTGGATGGCTCATGGTAGTGGAAGGAGCAGGGCAATTTCTAGGTCGAACAGTAGAAACAGGATTGCAACTAGGAAGAATCGAATTGAAAATGGCAGCCGGGCGGACCCTAGTGGGTCAAATCCGCATTCGTATGGGGATAGTTTCTCTGAATCTGGGTTTATTTGTGCTAGTCAGAAGTTTAGTGCGGTGAGGATGACACTTAGGGTTAGAGATGAGATTATTATGAATAGGATTATGTTCATTACTCTTCTCTGGGTTTAAACCAGATTTTAAGGATTGGAAGTCGATTGTAATTAATATACTAGAAGAGTAGGATCCTCATCAGTAGATAGTCATATAGAGGAATAGTCATACGACATCTACAAAGTGTCAGTATCAAGCTGCTGCTTCAAAGCCAAAGTGGTGTTTTGGTGTAAAATGGTATTTGATTAGGCGCAGAAGGCATACTAGGAGGAATGTGGAACCAATGATTACATGGAGGCCGTGGAATCCAGTTGCTACGAAAAAGGTAGAGCCGTATACCCCGTCAGCGATGGAGAATGGAGCTTCGTAGTATTCTATGGCTTGTAGGCCAGTGAAGTAGAAGCCCAGGAGAACTGTAAGGGTAAGGGCGTGGATTGCTTGTTTTCGGTTGGCTTCCATAATGCTATGGTGTGCTCATGTAACTGTAACTCCTGAAGCAAGTAGGATGGCAGTGTTTAGTAGGGGAACATCCATTGGGTTTAGAGGTTTAATTCCAACTGGAGGTCACTGTCCTCCTAGCTCTGGTGTTGGGGCTAGGCTGGAGTGGAAGAATGCTCAGAAGAAACCTAGGAAGAAAAAGGCTTCTGATGTAATGAATAGGACTATTCCATATCGTAGGCCTTTTTGTACTGTGGGTGTGTGGTGACCTTGGAATGTGCTTTCTCGGATGATGTCACGTCATCATTGAAGTATGACCAGGGCAGTAGAAGTGAGTCCTATAATCAGTAGGTAGGGTGAGTTATAGTGAAATCACATGGTTAGGCCGGATGTAGTAAGGAGAGCAGCGGCTGCTCCTAGAATAGGTCATGGGCTTGGGTCAACTATGTGGTAAGAGTGTGCTTGGTGAGTCATTGATGGTTTAAATGTTTTCTTGTAGGTACAGGCTTAGTAGTAGTACGAAAACATAAGCTTGGATTATAGCTACTGCTACTTCTAGGATTGTAAGTAGGAATAGTACTAGTAATGTCAGTAATGAGATGAATGGTATTGTTGAGACTAGGGTGGCGGTAGCTGTTGAGATAAGTTGGATTAGTAGGTGTCCTGCTGTGAGGTTGGCTGTAAGACGAACACCTAGGGCCAGGGGACGGATAAGGAGGCTAGTTGTTTCGATGAGGATTAAGGCTGGGATTAATGGGGTTGGGGTGCCTTCTGGTAGAAGGTGGCCTAGAGAGATTGATGGTTGGTTTCGTAGCCCTGTAAGTAGGGTGGCAAGTCATAGGGGAATTGCTAGAGCTAGGTTTATAGAAAGTTGGGTTGTTGGAGTGAATGTGTAGGGTAGTAGACCTAACAGGTTAGTGAATAATAGGAAGATTATTAGTGATGTTAGGATTAAGGCTCATTTGTGTCCTTTGTTGCTTAGTGGTATTATCAGTTGTTTTGTAATTAGGTTAATGAATCATGATTGTAGGGTAGATAGGCGATCAGTGATTCATCGGTTACTTTGGGTTGGTAGTATGAGGGCAGGGAATGTTATTGCAATTAGGATTAGGGGGATACCTAGTAGGGATGGGCTTGAGAATTGATCGAAGAAGCTTAGGTTCATGGTCAGGTTCAGGGGGAGGTGGTTAGGGTTGTTTGGATTTTGTTAAGTGGGGGGTTTATGGAGATAAAGGATAGTAGTTTAGGTTGGATGATTATAGAGTAGGTAAATCACGAAATTAGCATGATAAAAAATCATGGGTTTGGGTTTAGTTGAGGCATATCATTAAGGAGGATGGATAGTCCTCTTTCTCTAGCTTAAAAGGCTAGTGCTGGTTCATAGCTTCTTAATGATTAGGATGATAGTAGAGAAGATCAGTTCTCGAAGTCAGCGAGTGGAGCGGATTCAACTACAATTGGTATGAAGCTGTGGTTAGCCCCGCAGATTTCTGAGCATTGACCGTAGAACACTCCAGGTCGGGTGGCAGTAAATGAAGTTTGGTTTAGTCGTCCTGGAATTGCGTCAGTTTTTACGCCTAGGCTTGGAACGGCTCATGAGTGCAGTACGTCGTCGGCAGTAACAATGACTCGGACTAGTGACTCCATTGGTACGACTACACGGTGGTCTACTTCTAGTAGTCGGAAGTGGCCTAGTGGTAGGTCTGCAGTTGGTGTCATGTAAGAGTCAAATGTTAGATCCTTGAAGTCGGTGTATTCATAAGTTCAGTATCATTGGTGTCCGATGGCTTTTAATGTCAGGTCGGGCTCGTTAATCTCATCCATTATGTAGAGGATTTGTAGGGATGGTAGAGCAAGCATGATTAGGACGATTGCAGGAAGGATTGTTCAGACAAGTTCGATTTCTTGTGCATCGACTGTGCTGGACGATAGTTTTTCGGTGAGTATTATAGTTAGTAGATATAGTACCAGGCTGCAGATAGCTAGAGCAGTTATTAGAGCGTGGTCGTGGAATTCTACTAGTTCTTCTATGATAGGGGATGAAGCGTCTTGAAAACCGAATTGTATGTGGTTGGCCATATTTGTGTTGAGGTGTACTGGGTTTTCACCTGTAATTTAGTCTTGACAAGACTATGTAATGGTTTTACTAACACCTCTAAATGAGAAAGAAGCATAAGTGGTTTATGCGGTTGGCTTGAAACCAACATATGGGGGTTCGACTCCTTCCTTTCTTGAACTTGAACGAAGGCTGGTTCTTCAAATGTGTGGAATGGAGGTGGGCAGCCGTGGATTCATTCAACGTTTGTGTTTACTAGCTCTGGTTGTAGGGCTTTGCGTTTGGATGCGAAAGCTTCTCAGATGATGAATATTAGCATGATTACGGCAGTAAGGGAGATTAGTGATCCTACTGATGAAATAGTATTTCATAGGGTGTAGGCATCTGGGTAGTCTGAGTATCGTCGTGGCATGCCAGCTAGTCCTAGGAAGTGTTGGGGGAAGAAAGTAAGGTTTACTCCTACGAACATTACTCCGAAGTGGATTTTAGCTCATGTAGAGTGTAGGGTGTATCCGGTGAATAGTGGGAATCAGTGGGTGAATCCTGCTAGAATTGCAAATACTGCACCCATGGATAGTACATAGTGGAAGTGAGCTACTACGTAGTAAGTATCGTGTAGGGCGATGTCTAGGGAGGAGTTTGCTAGGACAATTCCTGTCAGTCCACCAATAGTGAATAGGAAGATGAATCCTAGGGCTCACAGCATTGGTGGGTCTCATTTGATTGTTCCTCCGTGTAGAGTTGCTAGTCAGCTGAATACTTTGATTCCGGTTGGGATGGCAATGATTATAGTGGCGGATGTGAAGTATGCTCGAGTGTCTACGTCTATTCCAACTGTAAACATGTGGTGTGCTCAAACGATGAAGCCTAGGAATCCAATGGATAGTATGGCTCATACTATTCCTATGTAGCCGAATGGTTCTTTTTTCCCCGCGTAGTATGCTACGACGTGGGAAATGATACCGAATCCTGGTAGAATTAGGATATAAACTTCTGGGTGTCCGAAGAATCAGAATAGATGTTGGTATAGTACTGGGTCTCCTCCACCTGCTGGGTCAAAGAATGTGGTGTTGAGGTTTCGGTCTGTTAGGAGCATAGTGATTCCGGCAGCAAGTACGGGCAGGGAGAGGAGGAGTAGTACTGCGGTAATTAGTACGGATCATACGAATAGTGGGGTTTGGTATTGTGATAGGGCTGGAGGTTTTATGTTGATTGCTGTGGTAATGAAGTTAATTGCTCCTAGGATGGAGGAAATACCTGCTAGGTGTAGTGAGAAGATAGCTAGGTCGACTGAGGCTCCAGCGTGGGCTAGGTTACCAGCTAGTGGTGGGTATACAGTTCATCCTGTTCCTGCTCCTGCTTCTACTGTGGAAGAGGCTAGGAGGAGAAGGAATGAAGGTGGGAGGAGTCAGAAGCTTATGTTGTTTATTCGTGGGAATGCTATATCTGGGGCACCAATCATTAGAGGAACTAGTCAGTTTCCAAATCCCCCGATTATGATTGGTATTACTATGAAGAAGATTATAACGAAAGCATGAGCTGTAACAATTACATTGTAGATTTGGTCGTCTCCTAGTAAAGCACCTGGTTGGCCTAGTTCTGCTCGGATAAGGAGGCTTAGGGCGGTACCTACTATTCCGGCTCATGCTCCGAAGATTAGGTACAGAGTGCCAATGTCTTTGTGGTTGGTTGAGAATAGTCATCGGTTGATAAAAGTCACAGGTAAGATGGCTGAGTGTATAAGCGTTAGGCTGTAGTCCTTTTTACAGAGGTTTAATTCCTCTTCTTATCGGCTCTGTAGTGAAGTTCATAGTGAGTTGCAAGCTCATTGATGTGTACTGACAGTGCACCGGAGTCTTAGGCAGAAGCCTGTTGGTTTGGGGCATATAGCTGTTAACTATAATATCATGGGATCGAAGCCCATCTGTCTAGGGGTACAAAATCCTAGCTTAATTAAAGCGTCTGAGTTGCATTCAGGGGATGCAGGGTAACGTCCTGCGGATTTTAACAGAAACTAAGAGGGTCTAACTCTTGTTTAAGGCTTTGAAGGCCTTCGGTTTCAGTAAACCTAAGTTTCTTTTTAGATAATAGTAGTGAGTATTGGAGAAGTTGGGAGGAGCATGATGGATAGGGTGGTTAAGACAGCGATTGATGGGTTGATTGGCTTGCTAGTATGCCATTGTTTCATGTGGTTTGTTGTGTGTGGTGGAAGTGTGATTGTTGCACAGTATGCGAGACGAAGGTAGAAAAAGAGACCTAGTAGTGAGAGAAGGGAGATAATAATTGCTGCTGGGGCTATGTCTTGTTTAGTTAGTTCTTGAATAATGAGTCATTTTGGGAGGAATCCAGTCAGAGGGGGCAGGCCAGCTAGGGATAGGAGCGTTAGTAGGAGAATTGTGCTAAGTGAAGGTGCTTTTGTTCATGCAGTTATTAGTGTTGATAGGTTTAGGACTTTTATTGAGTTTAGGGTTAGAAATACTGCAGCGGTTATTATGGCATATAGATAGAAATTGAGTAGGGTGAGCTTAGGAAAGTAGATTAAGATAATGGCCATTCAGCCTAGGTGGGAGATAGAGGAGAAGGCCATAATTTTTCGGATTTGTGTTTGGTTCAGTCCTATTCAGCCTCCTAAGGCTACGGAAAGAATAGCTAGGGTAGTTAGTAGTGTAGGGTTGAGAGATAGGGAAGTTATATAGAGTAGAGTAATTGGTGGAAATTTCATGGCTGTGGATAGGAGAAGGCCAGTAATTAGAGGAGAGCCTTGTAGGACTTCTGGGAATCAGAAGTGAAAGGGCACTAGTCCTAGCTTCATTGAAATGGCTGCAGTTAGGATTAGGGAGGATGTTGGATGGGTTAGTTGGGTGATGTCTCACTGTCCGGTGTACCATGCATTAGTCATGCTGGAGAATAGTACTAGAGTTGAGGCAGTTGCCTGGACTAGAAAGTATTTGGTTGCTGCTTCAATAGCTCGGGGGTGGTGAGATTTTGAGATTAGTGGTAGAATAGCGAGTGTGTTAATCTCAAGGCCGGTTCAGGCTATAATTCAGTGATTACTTGAGATTGTGATGGTTGTTCCTAGGAGTAGGCTAGTGACAAAGATTAGTTTTGCCTGTGGGTTCATTAGCAGGGGAAGGGGTTAAACCATCATTTTCGGGGTATGGGCCCGATAGCTTGATTAGCTGACCCTACTAGAAAATAATATAAAGGAAGTATGGAGGGTTTTGATCTCTCTTGTACAGGTTCGATTCCTGTTTTTCTAAGATGTAGGAAATGAGAGGGCTGGTGTACCTCTATGTTCACTTTATCATAGTGACCCTTTGATGTTCAGGCACATTTCCTGGTGGTTCCTTAGGTAGGGAGGTAGGCCTGCATAGGAAATTGGCATGCTGATGTGTCATAGACATAGGGCTAATGTTAATGGGAGGAAGTTTTTTCATAGTAAGTGCATTAGTTGGTCATATCGAAATCGTGGGTAGGAGGCACGGATTCATAGGAACCCTATGGATAGAAGCAGTACTTTTGTGGCTAAGATTACAGGGAAGAGTTCTTGGGGTGGGTTGTATAGGCTTGGGTTGAAGAACAGGATTACGGTTAGTGTATTTATGAGTATGATGTTTGCGTATTCTGCTAGGAAAAATAAGGCAAATGGTCCTGCAGCATATTCTACGTTGAATCCTGAAACTAGTTCTGATTCTCCTTCTGTTAGGTCGAATGGGGCGCGATTTGTTTCGGCCAGTGTAGATACATATCATATTATAGCAAGTGGTCAGCAGGAGAAGATCAGAAATAGAGGTTCTTGGACAACTGCTAGGGTACCTAGGGTATAATTTCCGCTAAGAAGGATAATTGACAGGAGGATAATTGCTAGGGTGACTTCATATGAAATTGTTTGGGCTACTGCTCGTAGAGATCCAATTAGGGCATATTTTGAGTTAGAGGCTCATCCAGACCACAGGATAGAGTATACTGCTAGACTTGACATCGCTAGCATGAATAGTAGTCCGAGGTTTAGGTCTGCGAGGGGGAATGGGATTGGAAGTGGGGTTCAGATAGAGATTGCTAGGAGGAGGGCTAGTATTGGGGTGGTAATAAACAGGATTGGGGAGGATGTTGATGGGCGGATTGGTTCTTTGATGAATAGTTTTACCCCATCTGCTACAGGTTGTAGGAGTCCGAAAGGACCTACAACATTAGGGCCTTTTCGGCCTTGCATGTAGCTTAAGATTTTACGTTCTACTAGGGTTAAAAAGGCTACGGCGATTAGGATGGGGATGGCATAAGAGAGTATTATAATGAGGTTGACTAGGATAGGATGGTTGGCCATTTTAAGTTTAGCTAGGGAGAGGATTTGAACCTCTGATATAAAGGACTTAAGCCTTTTGCATTTTCCGAGCTCTGCCACGCTAGCTGGTCCTTTTCTAGGACATGGTTGTAGTGTGATAGCCTTTCGTAATTTAGTTGGATTCATTACTTAAGGCGAAGGCTTGCCTGTAGTATTGGCCTCACTTTTCCTGTCCTTTCGTACTGGGAAGAGTTCGTCATAGATGGAAACCGACCTGGATTGCTCCGGTCTGAACTCAGATCACGTAGGACTATTAATCGTTGAACAAACGAACCCTTAGTAGCGGCTGCACCACTAGGATGTCCTGATCCAACATCGAGGTCGTAAACCTCCCCGTCGATACGGACTCTCGGAGGAGATTGCGCTGTTATCCCTGGGGTAACTTGGTCCATTGATCAATTATATTGGGTCTGGGTGCTATTCGCACGTTGAGGGGTCGCTCTCAGTCTAGAGTTGTGGTCTAATTTTTGGAGGATTTGTTTTTCTCCAAGGTCGCCCCAACCGAAAAATGCAGGCCAGTTCCCTGTATAAGCGTGTACCCGGTGGGTGTGAATGTGTGGAGGGGTGGCTGCTGATTTTTAAGCTCCACAGGGTCTTCTCGTCTTATGTAGTTATCCCTGCTTTTGCACAGGGAGATCAATTTCACCGATCGCCTGTAAGAGACAGTTAAGACCTCGTTTAGCCATTCATACGGGTCCCGATTTATGAGACAATTGATTGCGCTACCTTTGCACGGTTAGGATACCGCGGCCGTTAAACACTAAGTCACAGGGCAGGCATCACCTTCAATACTTGTTTGTTGTTTGCTGAAGGCTATGTTTTTGGTAAACAGTCGGGCCTTGATGTGTTTGCCTAGTTCCTTTTACAGGTTTTAATCTTTCTTAATGGACGCTCCTCTGTCGGGTTAACAATTTACCTGATACTCTGCTTGTTTGATTTGTCGTATCTTGGTGATTTGTTAATAATGTAAAGATGTAAGCTTGCGTCGTAGAGGGAGGACCCTGGTTACTCATTCTAGCATTAATTCTCCTATTTACATATAGGTTAGCCTGTTAATGATGAGGGAGTCATGAAGTTCTTATATTTTTTAGTCGAAGAGCTTTAACGCACTCTTTGTTGATGGCTGCTTGAGGGCCCACAGGAAATCTTTCTATAGATTATTTATCCGCTCGTAGAGATTGTATTCTTTTTTAAAGGAGCTGTACCCCCTTTAAATTGCCCTTAATTCGCTTCATTAGGGTTCTGTTAGTTTCCTTGGAGAAGAATTAAGAGTGAACTAAGATTCGTTTCACAGGCAACCAGCTATCACCCAGCTCGATTGGCTTTTCACCTCTACTAGTAAGTCATCCCACTCTTTTGCAACAGAGACGGGTTCGCTCAAAATAGCTGCTCACAAGTAGCTCGCTTAGGTTTCGGGGTGGCAAGCTTAAATTCATTTTGCTTGGTTTTTCTTGCTAGACCATGATGCAAAAGGTACAAGGGTTGATCTTTGCTGTTTATAGCTTAGTTTTTTCATTATTATTTCATCTTTCCCTTACGGTACGTGATCTCTATCGCGCCAATGGGTGTCTTTTCTATCGCCTATACTAAGACTAGTGAATGCTTTAGTTTGGTGTATGTAGTAGCTTTGTTATTCCAGGTCAATGTGGTTGGGCTAGAATTTGGCATCAAGACGATCTGGTGTTAGCAGATATTTTTCAGGTGTAAGCTGAATGCTTTTGTTTAAGCTACGTCTTGGTTGTCTAAGTACACCTTCCGGTACACTTACCTTGTTACGACTTGCCTCCTCTTTAGCTAGATAGCGTATTAATGTAATGGGGTTGAGGGTCGCTTGTGAGGAGGGTGACGGGCGGTATGTACGTGTCCCAGAGCCGGCTTAAAGAGGGCTCGATTGTCCCACTTTACTGCTAAATCCGCCTTCTAAGGGCCATTTCAGACCCTTTTGCCGTGATGTTCTAATCTAGAAAATGTAGCCCATTGCTTCCACTCCATGGGCTATACCTTGACCTGTCTTACTAGTGTATCGGGACTATTGCGCTCACTGTTGAACCATCAGGGGGGGTGGGCTGGAGACGGCGGTATGTAGGCTGATTCAGCAAGGAGTGGTCAGGTAATATCGTGGATCATCGATTACAGAACAGGCTCCTCTAGGTGGGTTTGGGACACCGCCAAGTCCTTAGAGTTTTAAGCGTTTGTGCTCGTAGTTCTCGGGCGGATGCTCAGGTAGCATAGAGCATCAAGATTTAGGGCCAGGCATAGTGGGGTATCTAATCCCAGTTTGGGCCCTGGCTTTCGTGGATTTCAATTAATCGTTAGTCTAAGATCTTCTTTGGTAGTTGGCCTTATGAGCATCTTGGGCTTATTACAGCTCAGTTGCTTTTTAATCTTAGTTACTTAGATAGCATGTTACCACCCTTTACGCCGTTATACTGTTAATTTGAGCCTCCTGTATGACCGCGGTGGCTGGCACAGGATTTACCGGCCCTTAAGGTTGCCATGACTAAGTCAAGTTTACACTCATTGCTTAATGTTAACCACTGCTGAGTACCCGTGGGGGCGTGGCAAGTGCGAGGCGTCTTGGGCTACAATTGTGTGTGCCTGATACCCGCTCCTATCGACTTGGTTAAAAGGTGCCTAGGGCGTTTACACTGGAATGCGGATACTTGCATGTATAATTCTGGCAAAAACCAACAGTAAGGTTAGGACTAAGTCTTTTGTCCATGGGTGTTTGTGGCAGCCGTCTTGACATCTTCAGTGTCATGCTTTGTTGTAAGCTACATGGAC